ATATTTATTGTAAATTTTTTATTGTGGTTAAAAGGGATTTTAAGATATGAGAAAAATTTTAGGGTTATGTATTTTTTGGTAGGTATTTGATCTGGTTTGGTAGGTAGGTCTTTGTCTTTTTTGATTCGTTTAGAGTTGGGTAAACCTGGTATTTTGTGGAGGGAGTCTGGTCAGTTGTATAATGTTGTTTTGACTATGCATGCTATGATGATGATTTTTTTTATGGTTATGCCTATTATGATGGGTGGATTTGGTAATTTTATGGTTCCGATGATGTTAAAAGCTCCTGATATAAGTTTTCCTCGTTTGAATAATTTGAGTTTGTGGTTGTTAGTTTCTTCTTTGGTTTTGATGATGGTGAGGATGTTTGTTGATAGTGGTGCTGGTACTAGGTGAACTTTGTATCCTACTTTGAGTACTTTGGGTCATCCTGGTAGGGCTGTTGATTTGGTAGTTTTTGGTTTGCATGTTGCTGGTTTGAGTTCTATTTTAGCTTCTATTAATTTTGTTGTTACTATTTTTAATATGCGTTCTTGTGGTGAGAGTTTGGAGTATATGGGTCTTTTTGTTTGATGTATTGGTGTTACTTCTTTTCTTCTTTTAGTTTCTTTGCCTGTTTTGGCTAGAGCTTTGACTATGGTTTTGTTTGATCGTAATTTTAATACTTCTTTTTTTAATCCTTCTGGTGGTGGAAGGTTAATTATGTATCAGCATTTGTTTTGATTTTTTGGTCATCCCGAGGTTTATATTCTTATTTTGCCTGCTTTTGGTATTGTGAGTCATAGGGTTTTGTATTTGACTGGTAAGAAGGAGGTTTTTGGTCATTTGGGTATGGTTTATGCTATTATTTCTATTGGTTTGGTTGGTAGTGTTGTTTGGGGTCATCATATATTTACTGTTGGTTTTGATATAAGTACTCGTTTATATTTTATGTTAGCTACTATGATTATTGCTGTGCCTACTGGGATTAAGGTTTTTAGTTGGTTGTTGACTTTGATGGGTAGGAATTTGGTTTTCATCCTTTGTTGTTGTGGTTTGGTTTTATTTTTTTATGTTCCTTGGGGGGTTAAACGGGTATATTGCTTTTTAACCCTTTTGGGAAATTTTTTTCCAAAAAGTTTTATTTTTGGGGCTCTTTTTTATTATTTTTTGGATAAGGGGGGGGGTTTTGGTTTTTTGCCCGGGGTTTATTTTGGGGGGGGGGTTTTAAACGGTTTTTTTTTTTTTAAAGGGAAAAAGGGGGGTCCTTTTTTTTTTTTTTTTTTTGGGGGGAATTTGGCTTTTTTTCCTAACCCTTTTAGGGGTTTAAAAGGGGGCCCTTGAAAAATTTTTGATTTTCCCGATTTTTTTTTTTTTTTAAAAAATTTTTCTAATTTAGGTTTTTTTTTTAGGATTTTTAGGATTTTTTTTTTTTTTTATGTTGTTATTGAGTCTTTGTCTAGTGGTCGTTATTATTTGGGTGGTTATTCTGCTGATGGTAATTCTCTTGTTTATCATTTAGGTGGTTCTGGTGTTCCTTTTTGTCATAGTTATATTGAGGGTGTTTGTTATGTAGTTTAGTTGGTTATTATATTATTTTAGTTTTGATGATTATGGTTTTTTTGGTTCAGGGTGTGGCTTTCGTGACTTTGTGTGAGCGTCATTTGTTAGGGAGTAGGCAGCAGCGTATTGGTCCTAATAAAGTTAGTTGGTTGGGTTTGGTGCAGCCTATTTTTGATGGTGTTAAGTTGATTAAGAAGGAGCAATTGTTTTCTGTTCATTCTTCCAGTTTTTCTTTTGTTTTTATTCCTGGGATTCTTTTTGTGGTTATATATGTAGAGTGGTTTGTTTTATATTATTTTTATGATTTTTTTACTTTGTCTGGTGGTGTTTTGTTGTTTATGTGTTGGATGGGTTTTTCGGTTAATAGTTTTTTATTGAGAGGTGTTGTTAGGAAGTCTAAAATATGGTTTGTTGGGGGCTCTTTCGTGCTTGTAATCAGAGTGTTTCTTATGAGATTGTTTTTAGTTTATTTGTGATTTGTGTTATGTTGTTTTGAGGGAGTTATGTTTTTTTACCTTTTGGTGGGTTATTGTTTGTTTTGTTTTTTTTGCCTTTTTTTTTTGTGATTTTGGGTGAGTTGAATCGTGCTCCTTTTGATTTTTCTGAAGGTGAGAGTGAATTGGTTAGTGGTTATAATGTTGAGTTTGGGAGTGTTTCTTACGCTTTGTTGTATATTGGTGAGTATGGTAGTTTGTTGTTTTTTAGGATGGTTTTTTCTTTGTTTTTTTTTGGTGGTAGTTTTTTGGTTTTTTATTTGTTTGTTTGTTTGTTGATTTTTGTTCGTAGTTCTTTTCCTCGTTTTCGTTATGATATGATGATGGGTTTTTTTTGATTTGTTATGTTGCCTTTATCTTTGTTTTATATTTTTTATTTTTTTGTATTAGTGTTGTATTGGATTTTTTATTTTTTTTTTATGTTTTTTTTAGTGTTTATTTTTCACAGTTTGTGATTTTTAGTTTTTTTAGTGTTCATACTAGTTATGTTTTTGGGTCTTTTGATTCTGTTTATGATGCTTTTGGTTATAGTTTGACTAGGCCTATGACTTGTGTTGTTGTGATGTTTTATTTTTATTTGATGTTTTTTATTTGTTATTCGGGTCATTTTTCTTGGAATGTGGCTTTTGGTCGTGTTTATGAGTTTGTTTTTGGTTGGGCTTTTATTAGCTGGTTTATGGCCACTGTTCTTGTTTTGTCTTCTCAGGAGACGATGTTCTAATGTTTTGAATTTGCATGGTGAGGGTTATTTTGGGGTTTTATATTCTTCTTGGAGTAAGATTATTTCTGTTGGTGTTCGTCCTTTATCTTTAATGTTGCGTTTGTTCATTAATTTAACTATTGGTCATTTATTTATGTTGTTGTGGGTTTATTTTTGTCTCATTACTATTATGAGTAGTCAGTGTTTTATTCAGGATGTTATTGGTTTGGCTCTTATGCAAGGTATTTTGAGTGTAATTGTTTTTTATGAGTTTTTTGTTTTTTTTTTACAGAGTTTTATTTTTGGTTGTTTATTAGGTGTTTATTTAGAGGAATGTTAGCTTTTAGATTGCTATAGTATAAAAAGTATAATTGTTTTAAGATAAATTGGTTGTTTTAGTAATTGATAAACTTTTGAGGTTTTCTCCACCTCTATTGACGTTGAGTCGTTTGTTTTTGTTTGTGTTGTTTTTATTTGTTTTGTTGGTGTTTTTTGTTGTTATTGAGGTTATTAATGTTTTTGTTTGGTGGAGTGTTTTTGTTTTTATGGATTTGGTTTTTATTTTTGTTTGTAAGGGTTGTAGTTTTAGTAGTATTTTAAATTATTATGTTTTGCAGGAGTGTTTGGGATTATTGTTTTTAGTTTTTATAAGTAGTAGTTTGCAGGGGTTAATTGTTATGGTTAAAATGGGATTGTTGCCTTTTCATTATTGATTATATGTTGTTGTTGGTGGTTTAAAGTATTGGATGTTAATGTGATTCTTGATGATGCAAAAGTTACCTTTTACAGGTATCTTGATGGTTATTTTTGTTGGTGAGTTGTTGTTTTTTTTGGTTTTTGGGTTTTTTATTGGTTATTTTCAGTTGTTTTTAGTTAAGGATTATAAGTTTATGTTGATAATTAATTCTGCTGAAAGTTTTAATTGGATTTTATTAGGTTATATTTATTCTTTTTTTAATGGATTGGTTTTGTTTCTTTATTATTTTTTTTTGAGTTTGTTTTTAATTCCTGTTTTTGGTGTTGAGGATAAATTTGATTTTGAATGGTTGGTTTTGTTGGTATATGTTAATGTTCCTTTAGGGGTTTCTTTTTTTGTTAAGATTTTTGTTGTTAGTTTTGTTTTTAGTTATAATTTGGTTTGGTTTTTCGTTATTATGTTTTTTTTGTTTGTAAATTTTATTTCTTTGATGTCTATTATGGTGTGGTTGATTTGATATCTTATGGTGGGGGGTTATAGATTTTCTAAGGTTAGTGGTTATTATTATTTTATTTTTGGTCTTTTGTTTTTAGTTGTTTTTTAGCCATTTTAGTAAAATTTTATTATGTTGTTTTGATGAGGCAAAGTTATTTGTGGTAAGAAATTAGTTTATTTATAGAATTTGTAATTGTAAATTATAAGGATATTTTCTTGGGATATTAAATGGATTACCATGTTTGTTTACGGAGCAAAATGAGATATATCTTAGTATTTTAGTATAAGTAATATAACCATTTTTGGGGTGGGAGATTTAATACTGGGATTTTAGTATATTTAGTATGGTGGATTGCAAATCTATTGGGAGAAGTCTCTTTTTTTTTTTTAGTATTTTGTTAGGTATTGCATATCATTGAAGGATAATTTTTTGCTTTTTGTTATTAATAGAATGCGTTTGGTGATTTCTTTTTTGTTCTATTGTTAATATAAGTTAGATATGATTGGAATTGGTATTGATAAGTCGTAAATGCGGTTATCTGTTTTTTTTTGTTTGACTGGAAATTTGTCTTTTTTTTATTGTATGTGAGAGTTGGGGATTAGAAGTTTCTTGTTTTGTTGTGTAGTAACTTTTTTTGTTGTAATTGTTGTTTTAAGATTTTTGTCTTATTTATCTATAAATGAGTGGAGAATTTTTGATTTTTTAGGTGCAAGGGAAATTTGTGTAAAGTGGTTGTTGAATTTTTTTTGTGAACTGTTAATAGGATCAAATGTTTTTTAAAGACTTAGGGTTTTTATTAAAGTTGTCTTCTGCTCAATGATTTATTTAAATGGCGGCCTTAGCGTGAGGGTATTAAGGTAGCAAAATAAGTTGTGTTTTTAATGGATTCTAGTATGAATGGAGTTATTGGTTTTTGTTTTGTATTTTTTTTTTCTGAATTAGATTTTTTTCTAAGAATTGTTGGGTTTATTTATACTAAGATAAGTCTTCGGAAATTTTTTTGTAGGTTGTTTGGGGTAAATTTTTTGTATTTTTTGTTCCTAGGGTTATTTATATAAATTACTTCGGAGTTAACAGAATGTTATTTCTGATATAGTTGTTATATTAGGAAGAATATTACATCGTTGTTGTATTTTTGTTATTAAGGGGGTAGGTTATCTTATATTTGAGACTGTTCTTCTTTTAGTAAATGGAACGTGATATTAGTTTAATTCATTGTGAGATAGAATTGTTTATCTAGTTAATTAATTTGTTTTTTGTTTTACTAGTACGAAAGGATTGTTAATAGTGTTTGAAATGTTTTTGGTTAAGATAGGATAATTAAAATCTTTAAGGTTCATACCCTTGATGATGTTTCTTTCTTAACTTTTATTTGTTTGTGGTTGTTGTTGATGTTGTTTTTGTTTTTTTCTATTGTGATGTGTGTTTTTTTCTATTATAATTTGGATCCTATGAAGTGTAGGTTTTTTTTAGTTTTGTCTTTGTTATTTATTTCACCTGTTATGTCTTTCGGTGTTCATGTTTGATACTCTTATTTTGTTTGTATGATTTTTTTAAGTGGTGTTTTTGTTATTTTGGTGTATTTTTCTAGTTTGTCTAGTTTTAGGTATATGAAAAAGCCTTTTTGGTTTGTCTTGTTGTGTTGTTGTTTTTTGGTGGGTGATTTGTTTTTGGGTGTGAGTGGAGATTTTATTGGTATTAATGGTTTTTATTACGATTTTTTTTGTTTTGTTATTTTTTTGGTTATTTTTGGTTTGGTTTTTTTTTTTGAATTTTGTAGTTATTTTTTGTCTGTAGGAATGGCGGTGCGTAAAATGTAGGGACTTTTAGTTTATTAGAATTTTTTGTTTACAACAAAAGGGTTAGGGAAGTCTTTTTTTTTTTAGATTTAGGTTAATTTAAACTATTAGTTTTCAAAACTAGAGATTTTGTCTAAGGCTCTTTTAGTTTATGTTAAAATGTAATTTTGAAGTGATTGAGAAGGTTTGGGGCGTTGAAAAATGGGTTGTTGAGTTTTGTAGTTTTTTTGCCTAGGAGTAAAACTTTGTCCTATGGGTGGAATTTAGGTAGTTTGTTGGGAATATTTTTTGGATTGCAGTTGTTGAGGGGTGTTTTTTTGGTTTTTTATTATGGGACTGATTTGAATTTTGATAGTGTTCAGTATGTTATATATGATGTTAATTTAGGTTGGTTGATGCGTATTCTGCATTTTAATGGTGCTAGATTTTTTTTTGTTTGTTTGTATTTTCATGTTTTTAAAGGTTTATTTATAATGAGTTATCGTTTAGTTTTGGTTTGATTGATTGGTGTGTTAATGATTTTGCTTTTTATAGGAATTGGTTTTATGGGTTATGTTTTAATTTATTCGCAGATGAGTTATTGGGCTGCTGTGGTGATTACTAGTTTGTTGACGGTGGTGCCATTGGGTGAGCATCTGGTTTATTTTGTTTGAGGTGGTTTTAGTGTTATTAGTTTGACGGTAAAGTTTTTTTTTGTTTTACATTTTTTGTTACCTTGGCTTGGGGCTGTGTTGGTTGTTGCTCATTTGGTTTTTTTGCATTATACGGGTAGAACTTCTTTGTTGTACTGTCATGGTGATTATGACAAGATTATGTTTTTTCCTTATTTCTGGTATAAGGATTTAGTTGGGAGTTTAGTTTTTTTTTTGTTTATTTGGTTTTGTTTTTGTTGTCCTTTTAATTTAGGTGATGTAGAGATGTTTATTGAACATAATATTTTAGCTAGTCCGGTCCATATTGCTCCTGAGTGATATTTCTTGTTTGCTTATACTATTTTGCGGGCTATTCCTGATAAGTTATTGGGTGTTGTTTTTATAATGTTGAGTATTGTTATTTTTGGGATTCTTGTTTTTTGTAAAGGTGTTGTTATGGGCAAGTGTAATAAGTGATTAGTGATGATGTTTATTTTTAGTTGTATTTGTTTGACTTGATTGGGTGTGAATCCCCCAGAGGTTCCTTATTTGTTATTGAGGCAGGTGTTTACTTCTTTTTTTTTTTTTTTTTTTTTTTTTTTTTTAGTATTTTTTTTTTATTTTTGTGTTTGGAGTTTTTAGTTGCAGGATTTTGTTTTCTTTTGTTATTATTGAGTTTTGATTTTTGTTATTTTTTATAATTTTCATGTTGTTAGTAGTTCTATTAGACCGTTTTTTGTTGGTTTGTGTTTGACTGGTTTTTTTTTGTCTTTGGTGGTTTTTTTTTGTACTGGATTGGTTTTTTTTTTTTTGTTTAATTTGTTGTTTTTGTTATTTAATCTTTTTGTTTGGTTGAAAGATGTTTGTTTGGAGTCTTCTTCTGGTTATCATAATTTTTTTGTTGATCATGGTTTTAAGATTGGATTTGTTATTTTTGTTGGTACTGAGGTGATGTTTTTTTTTAGTATTTTTTGGGTTTTTTTTGATAATGTAAGTTCTGTAGGTTGGTGAGTGGGTCGTTATTTGGATTTTCTTGGTGTTCCTTTTTTGGGGACTTTGGTTTTGTTGTCTAGTGGTATGATAAGGACTTGAGTTCATAGTTGTATGTTGAGTAATGATGATGTTTTTTGGCCAATTTTGTTTACTTGTGTTTTGGGGGTTTGTTTTTTGTTGATTCAGATTTATGAGTATTGTCATTTGTATTTTAATATTAGTGATGGTTGGTGAGGTAGGATTTTTTTTTTTTGACTGGTTTTCATGGTTTTCATGTTTTTTTTGGTGTGTGTTTGTTGTTTTTGAATTTGTTGCGTTTTGCTTTTTTTTTTTCTGGGGTTGAGGGTTATTTTCTTGAGGGTAGTGTTATTTATTGGCATTTTGTTGATGTAGTTTGGTTGTTTCTATTTTTGGTTCTTTATATGTCAGGATTTAGTTTATTGAAAATTTTACTTTTGGGTTGTAGAGAATTTGTTCTGGCTATTTTAAGTTAATTAGATTGTGGATTTTGTAGTTCTAAGGGTTTAGTAGCTTTGGGTTGTTTTTTTGTTTTTGGGTTTGATGTTTTTTTTTTAGTGGTCTTTTATTTTGTTTTTTTGTTGGTGTTTATTTGTTTATTGGTTTGAATTGTTTTTGTTGGGGGGGTTATTTTGTTTTTTTTGATTCTTATGTTTATGTGGTTTTGGTTTTTATGAGTCTTTTTATTTTGGGTTTGGTGGTTATGAGTGAGTTGAATTTGGTTTTGGTTTTTTTTTCTGAGTTGTTGGTTTTGGTGTGTTTGTTTTTTTTTTTTTCTGTTAATATGTTGATGTTGTATATTTTTTTTGAGCTTTCTATTTTTCCTATTTTGGTTATGATTTTGGGCTATGGTTCTCAGGTGGAGAAGGTTGGTTCTTCTTATTATTTGGTGTTTTATGCTGTTGTTTGTTCTTCATCTTTTTTGTATGTTTATTTTTGTAGGTCTTTTTTTTTGTTGTTTGCTTATTATGATTTGTTTGTTTCTTGGGAGGTTTTGTTTTTTTTGACTTTATGTTTTTTGGTTAAGTTTCCTGTTTATTTTTTGCATTTGTGGTTACCTAAGGCTCATGTTGAGGCTCCTACTACTGCTAGGATGTTGTTGGCTGGTTTGTTGTTGAAGTTGGGGACTATTGGTTATATGCGTTTGATGGTGATGTATAATTATGTTTTTTTTTGGTTTTGGGGGATTGTGGCTTTATTGGGGATGGTTTTGGGTTCTTTTTTGTGATTATTGCAGAGTGATGTTAAGTCTTTGGTGGCTTATTCTTCTATTGTTCATATGGGTTTTGTTTTGTTTGTTTTTTTTGTTATATATGGTTTCTAAGGTTGGTGGTTGTTTGATAATGGTTTCTCATGGTTATGTTTCTACGATGATATTTTATTTGGTTGGTGAGTTTTTTCATGTTTCTGGTACGCGTATTGTGAATTTTTTGGGGGGTCTTATATTGAGTGGTGTTATTTTTGGTTATTTTTTTATTTTGGTTTTTTTGTGTAATGGTGGTTTGCCTCCTTCTTTGTCTTTTTTTTCTGAGTTTTTGGGGGTTGTTGGTTTTTATTTGGGGTTAGGTGGTGTTTTGGTTTTTCTTTTTTTGTATTTTTTTGTGGGTTTTTATTTTTCTTTGTTTATTTTGACTGGTTCTTTGATGGGTGTTGGTTTTGTTGGTTTTAGTGTTTGGTTTGTTGTTTATATGATTCCTGGGGTGATTTTGATGTTTGATTTTTTTTGATTGAATGTGTTTTTTTAGACTTTTTAGTATATGGAGTATGTTTGATTTCCAATCAAGTGGATTGAAAGTTATTGTTAGTTTTTTTTGTTAGTTTTTTTTCTTTGTTTTTTAAGTGGCGTCGTTTGTTGTTTGTTCTAATTTCTTTTGAGTTTATTTTGATTGGTTTTTTTTTTGTTTATTCTTTTGTTTTTGGGGGGATGATGATGTTGTTTTTTATTTGTTTTAGGGTGATTACTAGTTTGTTTGGGTTGGTGGTTGTTTTGGTTAATGTTTTTGTTTTTGGAAGTGATTTGTGTTTGTTTTAAGGATTTAGCTTAAGTTTAAAGTGTTGGATTTTTGATCTTATGATATGGTTTTTATTCCTTGTTGTTGGTTGTTTTTTTTGTTGTTTTGATTGGTTTGTTTTTGGTTTTGGTTTTGTATTTTGGTATGTTTTTGTTGAGTGTTAAGGATTGTAGTGTTTTTAAGGTTTTTTCTTTTGAAAGTGGGTTTAAGAGTGTGGGGAAGGTTCAGAGGGCTTTTAGAATTCATTTTTTTGTTATGATGTTGATGTTTGTTTTGTTTGATTTGGAGGTTGTTATGTTGTTGGGGTTGATTGTTTTTGATTTGGTTTTTATTTTGGTTTTTTTGGTTGTTTTTTTTTTTGTGAGTGGTGGTTTTTTGATGGAGTATTATTTTGGTAAATTGGTTTGGATTGTTTTTGAATGTTTCTATTTTTTTTATTTTTTTTGGTTTGGGGGTTTTGGTTTTTTTTTTGTTATTTTTTTTTTATGGAGTTTTTTGTTTGTTTTTTGTTGATTGGTATTTTGTGGTTGTTAAGTTTAATTTTTATGTTAATAGTTTTTTTTTTGGTTTTGTTTTGTTTTTGGTGACTTTGAGTGTGATTTTGTTTTCTACTTATTATATGGAGGGTGAGATTAATCTAGTTTATTTTATGGTTGTTTTTATGGTGTTTGTGTTTAGGATGTTTTGTTTGAATTTTAGTCATGGTATTTTTTCTATGTTGGTTAGTTGGGATATTTTAGGGATTTCTAGTTTTTTTTTGGTTTTGTTTTATAATAATTGGGATAGTTGTAGTGGTGCTATGAATACTGTTTTGACTAATCGGGTGGGAGATTTTTTTTTGTTTATTTTTTTTTGTTGTTTTTTTTTTTGTTGTTTGGGTTTTTTTTCTATGGTTTGGTTGTTGTCTTGTGTTGGTTTATATCTCGTTTTGGCTGGTTTTACTAAGAGTGCTCAGTTTCCTTTTAGTGGTTGGTTGCCTAAGGCTATGAGAGCTCCTACTCCTGTTAGGGCTTTAGTTCATAGGAGGACTTTAGTTACTGCTGGTTTGATTTTGATTATGGGTTTTGGTTTGGTTGTTGTGACTCGTGAGTTGGGTTTGTTGGTTTTGTTGGGTGGTTTGTTTACCATGATTTTTTCTAGTGTTTGTGCTTTGGTAGAGCAGGATATGAAGAAGGTTGTGGCTTTGAGAACTTTGTCTCAGATGGGTTTTGCTATGTTGACTATGGGGATGGGTTTGTTTTTTGTTAGTTTGGTGCATTTAGTTAGTCATGCTTTGTTTAAGAGTTGTTTGTTTATCCAGGTTGGGATTTTTATTCATTTGTATTTTAGTCAGCAGGATTTTCGTAATTACAGTAATTTGGGTGGTGATTTGTTTTTTGTTCAATTGCAGATAGTTGTTACTCTTTTTTGTTTGTGTGGTTTATTTTTTACGAGTGGTTCTGTGACTAAGGATGTTATTTTGGAGTTTTTTTTTTTTGGTTTTTGGTCTTGGGTTTTGGGTTTGTCTTTTTTTATTGGGGTTTTTTTGACTTTTGTTTATAGTTTTCGTTTGTTTTTTGGTCTTTTTTTTAGTTATAATTTTAGATTTTTTTTTGTTCATAGGACTTTTATAATGGGTGTTTTTAGTTTTGGTTTGGTTTTTTTTTCTGTGTTTGGTTTGTGTTGAATGTCAAATAATGTTTTGTTTTTGCCTGTTTTGTATTTGTATGTTGATTTTTATGTTCCTTTGTTTTATTTGTTGTTGTTGTTTGTTGTTTTGTTGGGTTTTTGTTTGTTGTTATTGGAGTTTAAGTATAAGTTTGTTGTTGATTATGTGGCTAAGCAGTTTGGTTTTGTTTTGTTTTATGGTAAGTTTTTTGATGTAGGGTTGAATTCTTTTGTTGTTGGGTTTTCTTGTTTGGGTTCTTTTTTTAGGGTTATTTTTGGTTTGTTTTTTAAAAGTTTTTGGATGAGTATTTTGGTTGTTGTTTTTTTTGTTTTATTTTTTATTTAGTGTGTATTTAGTATAAGAAATATTGTAAATTTAGGTTTTACAGATTGAGTTACATTTGAGGTTTTAGTATAATTGAGTATATTTTTTTTTCGTGAAAGTGGTTTAAATCTTAATTAAAAGTTTTATTATAATTTTAGTATTTTTCATTGTCGTTGGAAGGGTTGAAAACTTTGATGTTTAATTTTTTAGGTTCTTATTATAGTTCTGTTTATAATCTTTATCAGTGTTATTTGCTTGATTTTATTATTAGTTTTATGGTTTTTATTATGGTGTTTGTTTTGGTTGGTGTTGTTGTTTTGTTTTGTTGTGGTGGAGTTGTTAAATTTTTTTCTTTTAATAAGAAAGTGTTGGAGTTTTGGTGTGGGGTTTTTCCTATTGTTATGTTGGTAGTTATTGCTTTTTGTTCTTATGGTTTGATTTATTATGATGGTTTGGTTACTAATGGTGGGGGGGATTTAAGTTTTTTTTCTGGTCCTAAATTGGATGTGAAGGTTGTTGTCGTCAGTGGTTTTGATATTATGAGTATGGTGGGTTTAGTTGAATGAAATTTGAGTCTTATTTATTGGGGATGGATTCTTTGGGGTTGGGTGATTTGCGTTTATTGGAGGTGGATAACCGTTTGGTTTTGCCTGTTGGTTATTTTAGTTGTTTGAGTATTACGTCTAGGGATGTCATTCATTCGTGGTTTTTGCCTAGTTATGGTTTTAAGTTGGATGCTATTCCTGGTATTTTTAATGTTCATTTTTTACGTTTTGATAGAGTTGGTGTTTTTTATGGTATGTGTTCTGAGATTTGTGGAGCTGGTCATAGATATATACCTATTGTGGTTGAGGTGGTACCTGATAGGGTTTTTTTTAGTTGATTTGATGATTATAAACATAAGTTTGATATTGCTACTCGTTTGGGGGATTGGTATAAGGTTCATGGGGTAAGTAGTTTTGTTTAAGCTTTTTAGTTTTGTAGAATGTTTAGTTGTGGTCTAAGAGGTTTTTGAGCTAGGAGGGATTTTATAATGGTTTTGTTATGGTTAAGGTGTTGTTATTTATTTTTAATTCAATGGTGGACAATTTATTATCCTGTTTTTTTTCATTTGTAGTATTATTGTACCAGAATAATCGGATAGACTTTATAAATTAGTACTTTGGTTGTTGTGAACAATGATTTTTTTGTTAAGAAAGAAGAAGAAAAAGAGTTTGTTTATGTCTTTTTTGTGAAATATTGAGGTTTTTGTGTTTTTGGTTTTTGTTCTAAGTGGGTTTGATGAACTGGAGTAGTACCCAGGTAATTCTTTTTTAGTAGAGCAGGAGTATAATGATGTTGAAACTGAAATTACTTTGGGAGGTTTTAAATTTATTTTTGGAGGTTGACGAGTAATTGAGAGCCCTTATTTTTATCCAGTGTTATTGTGGTATGTATGATCGTTTGTCTAGTTGTTGAGCATTTTAGGTTATAAATTGTTTTTTGTGATGATAGATAAATATATACTATATATACTGGTTTTTAGTTGACCTACATTATTTTATGGTGTGGATTCTTGTGGTAGATCATGAGATGAGAATGGAAAATACAGTAAGTTGGTTTTTATGTCTGGCTGAAGATTAATTTTAGAACGGCACAAATCATCCATCAATTGCTTAAAGAGTAATAAGTTGTAGTAGAGTTAAGGTAGGGGAACCTGTTCTTAGTAATTTATAAGGAGGAAGAAAGGAGAAAATAGTTTTGTTTGAAAAAAATATTTATTTAGCATATTATTTGTTCATCTTTTATAAATAAAAGATGAAAAAGACGTTGTTATTATTCGTGTGAAACTAATAATATAGACGAATGTTATAAAGTAGTATATATTATTAGTGAACACTATCTATATAATACTAAATATGCATTAGTATTATATAGATTTATGTTATAAACATGAATTTTTTTTAAGGGATATTTGCCTATTTTATTTATCTGTATATATATCTCTGTATATATCTTATATATATGATGTATCTCTATACATATCCCTACATATATATATCTATATGTGCATCGACATATATATATATATATATATATACATATATATATATATATATATATATATATATATATATATATATATATATATATATATATATATATATATATATATATATATATATATATATATATATATATATTAGTATTATAAATTTATTTATAATACTAATTTAAATATTAATATATTGTTATATATTAATATTATTTATATTACAATTAATATTATATTGTAATATAATATTAATTGATTATTATATAAATATTATTTATATATTTATTATAATTAATATTATATATTTAAGATATATAATATTAATTATTGTCTATATAATACTTTTAGTATTATATAGATCCATAATAATATAATAAATATTTTTGTTAAAAATATTTATTTGAATTATTATGGTATTTATATTACAATTAATATTATATTGTAATATAATATTAATTGGTTATTATATAATATTAAAATTATTTTGTTTATTGTATAAACAAATAATTATTAGAGTATTTATTATCTATATAATACTATAATAAATTATAGTATTATATAGATTTATCATTATAAATATAGAAATTAGTTTATTTAAAATGCTAAATTGTTACTTTAGTGAATTATTTCTAG